TGAAGCTTTAGACAAAAGATCTATTTCTGTTGATATACTAGAAAAAAAAATGAGATTGTGTAATGAGGGGAATAAAAAAGAATACTTGCACCAAATATATGATCCTTTCTTGAATGGGTTGCATCGTGGAAGAATCAAAAAATTTCTTTCACCTTTAATTAGAAATGAAATTTTAATAGAAAGTTTTATAGAAAGAAATAAAATGCATGTTCTCTTTCTTACTGATACGGATCGACGAAAATTGGAACAGAAAAGAGAACGATTTGAAAAAAAAACATTATCAAAAAAAAGAAGGTATTTCTTGACTTTAATCAGTCAACTTGCTAGAGAAAGAGAATCAAACTTTAATTTGAAAGTATCCTTTTTATTTTTAGAACAAGAAAGAATGGATTCCGAAAAGGAAACAAAATTTTTAAAATTTTTATTCGATGCAATTAGAACTGATACTAAAAATAAAAAAAGAAAAAAAAAAATTATTGGAATAAAAGAAATCAGTAAAAACGTCCCTCGATGGTCATTCAAATTAATCAATGAATTAGAACAACAGGAAGGAGAGGGTGAAGAAGAAGTACCCATTGATTATCAGATTCGTTCAAGAAAAGCCAAACGTGTAGTTATTTTTACTGATAATCGGCAAAATAATGATAATAAAGATATTACAAATCCTGATAAAACAGACGAAGTGGCTTTGATACGCTATTCGCAACAATCGGATTTTCGTCGAGACATAATCAAAGGGTCTATGCGAGCACAAAGACGTAAAACAGTTATTGGGGAACTCTTTCAAGCAAATGCGCATTCTCTCCTCTTTTTGAACAGAATATACAAACCACACCTTCTTTTTTTTGATACCTCCGGGGTAATGAAACTCATTTTTCGAAACTGGATGGGAGAGGGAACAGAACTAAAAATTTCAGATTATATAGAAGAAAAAAAAGAGAAAGACAAAAAAGAAGAGAACAAAAGAAAGGAAAAAGCACGAATAGAAATAGCAGAAGCCTGGGATACCATCCCATTCGCACAAGCAGTAAGAGGTTTAATGTTAATAACTCAATCGACTCTTAGAAAATATATTCTATTACCTTCATTAATAGTAGCTAAAAATATTATCCGTATACTACTATTGCAATTTCCTGAATGGTCTGAGGATTTCAAGGAATGGAATAGAGAAATACATATTAAATGCACCTATAATGGTGTTCAATTATCAAAAAGAGAATTTCCAAAAAATTGGTTACTAGACGGCATTCAGATAAAAATACTGTTTCCTTTCTGTCTGAAACCTTGGTACGGATCTAAGTTAGGGTCTTCTTATATAGATCGAATGAAAAAGAAAGGGCAAAAAGATGATTTTTCTTTTTTAACAGTTTGGGGAATGGAGACTGAACTTCCTTTTGGTTCTCCCCGAAAACGGCCTTCCTTTTTTGGACCTATTTTAAAGAAACTCGAAAAAAAAATTGGAAACTTCAAAAAAAAATATTTTCTAATTCTACAAGTTTTAAAAGCAAGAACAAGATTTTTTCTAACTATCTCAAAAAAAACAAACAAATGGTTTAGCAAAAGTATTCTATTTTTTAAAATAATAATAAAAGAGATTTCAAAAATAAAAAGAATTCTATTTAGTAGATTGAAAGAAGTAGATAAATCAAGCGAAACGAAAAAAGAAAAAGATTCTATAACGCGTAATCAAATAATTCATGAATCCGTGAATCAAATTAGATCTACAAGTTGGACAAATTATTTACTGACAGAAAAAAAAACGAACGATCTAACTGATAGAACAAGTACAATTAGAAAAAAAATAGAAAAAATTACAAAAGAAAAAAAAAAAGTGATTCCAGGAATAAATCTTAGTCCTAATAGTAGTTCTAATGTTAAAAGATTCGAATTCCCAAAAACTATTTGGCAAATATTAAAAAGGCGCAGCGCTCGATTAATTCATAAATTTTATTTTTTTATAAAATTTTTCATTGAAAAGATATACATAGATACACTTCTATCTATGATTAATATTCCCAGAATGCATACAAAACTTTTTCTTGAATCAACAAAAACTCTTATTGATAAACCCATTTTAAATATTCAAAAAAATCATGAAAAGGGTAATAAAACTAATGAAACGAAGATTGACTTTATTTCAACTATACAAAAATCCTTTTATAATATTAGTAATAATAATTCACAGAATGTTGATGGATTATCCTCCTTCTCACAAGCATATGTATTTTACAAATTGTCACAAATCCAAGTTCTTAAATTAAACAAGTTAAGGTCTATTCTTGAATATCACGGAACACCCCTTTTTCTTAAAACTTCAATAAAAACTTATTTTGGAAGACAAGGAATAATTGATTCTGAATTCAAAGCTAAGAAACTTCGGAACTCGAAAAAAAAGAAATGGAAAAACTGGTTAATAGGTCATTATCAATACCATTTATCTCAGATTAGATGGTCTAAATTAAAATTAATAGCACAAAAGTGGCAAAATAGCACCAATCAATGTCATACAATTCAAGATACAAATTTAAAGAAAGAGGATTCATATGAAAAAGAACAATTAAGTTATTATAAAAAACAAAGCGATTACAAAGTATATTTATTACCAAATCAGAAAGAGAATTTTAAAAAATACTATATATATAATCTTTTATCTTATAGATCTATTAATTATGAAAAGAAAGAGGACCCATCCATTTATAGATCACCATTCCAAGTAAATAAGACTCAAAAGAATTCTTATAATTACAACACACAAAAAAGAAAAACATTTGATAAATTAGCCTATATCCCTATCAATAATTTTCTAGGCAAAGGTGATATTATATATATGGAAAAAAATACGGATCGAAAATATTTTGATTGGAAAATCATCCATTTTTGTCTTAGAAAAAAAATAGATATTGAAGCCTGGGTCAAGGTCGATACTAACAAGAATCAAAATACTAAGACCGAGGGTACTAATTATAATTATCAACTAATTGATAAAATTGAGAAAAAAAACCTTTTTTATCTTATGGTTCATCAAGATGAAGAAAGCAATTCCTCCAAAAAAAAAAAAAAATGGGATTGGATGGGAATGAATGCAGAAATACTAAGTCATCCTATACCAAATCTGGAGCTTTGGTTCTTCCCAGAATTTTTACTACTTTATAATGCATATAAAATGAAACCCTGGTTTATACCAAACAACTTCCTTTTTTTTTATTTTAATAGAAATGAAAATCTTAGTGAAACTCAAAACATCAATAGAAAGCAAAAAGAAATTATATCGTCGAACGAAAAAAAATCTTTTGAATTTGAATTAAAAAATCAAAAAGAAAAAGAATCTGAAAACCAAAGAGATCTTAGATCAAAGGTGCAAAACCAAGAAAATCTTGTATCTCTTCTTTTAAATCAAGAAAACGAGATTGAAGAAATTTATTCAGAATCAGGCATGAAAAAACTACAAAAGAAAAAACTATACAAGAGCAATACGGAAGCAGAACTAGATTTCTTCCTGAAAAGATATTTACTTTTTCAATTGAGATGGGATGGTGCTTTGAATCAAAGAATGATCAATAATATCAAAGTATATTGTCTCCTGCTTAGAATGAAAAATCCAAACAAAATAACTCTATCCTCTATTCAAAGGAGAGAAATGAATCTTGATATAATGCTGATTAATAAGAATTTAACTTTTACAGAATTGAGGAAAAGGGGGATATTGATTATCGAACCTCTTCGTCTGTCTGTAAAAAAATCAGGACCGTTTATTATGCATCAAACCATAAATATTTCATTAATTCATAAGAGTAGGCATTGTACTAATCAAAGATACCGAGAGCAAAGATATGCCGATAAGGAGGATTTTGATAAATTTATTCAAAGACATCTAACTGGAAATAATTATTCTGATTTTCCTTTCCCTGAAAATATTTTATCGTCTAGACGTCGTAAAGAATTAAGAATTCTAATTTATTTCCATTCAAAAAATAGACAAAGTTTGGATCAAAATATTCTATTTTGGAATGAGAATAATTTTCAAAGTTGTGGTCAATGTTTGAATGAAAATAAAGATATTGATAGACATCAATTAATTAAATTAAAATTCTTTCTTTGGCCCAATTATCGATTAGAAGATTTAGCGCGTATGAATCAATATTGGTTTGATACAAATAATGGCAGTCGTTTCAGTCTCTTAAGGGTACATATGTACCCACAATTGAAAAGAGGTTAATGATACTTTATGTCCTATATCATATCTGATATATGAAAGCAAACAAATGCACATATAACTTGTCTTACATTTTAGTCTAATATATATATATGATACTAATTTAATGTAATGAGGTATCCATTATTTTATTTCTAAAAACGCATCAAAAACCTTCTTACTTTTAAATTTTAAGATTAAGATTTAAACAATTCTCTTTTGAAAATGCAAAATATACAATTTTTTTGTATGCCTATCCGAATCCAATTTTAATTGGATTGATTTATTTGATTTGATAAAATTAGATATAGAATTCCATAAAAAATGAGTTTATTGTGTATATCAAATTAAACTAACTCACATTATTGATCGGTAAAATTCATATTTGTAAAAAAAAAGGGGGAGGTGTAGAAAAATTATTTTATGGTAAAAAATTCATTCATTTCCGTTTTTTCACAAAAAAAAAAAGAGGAAAACCCAGGGTCTGTTGAATTTCAAGTATTCCGTTTTACTAATAAGATACGACGACTTACTTCCCATTTGAAATTGCACAAAAAAGACTATTTATCTCAGAGAGGCCTGCGAAAAATTCTGGGAAAGCGCCAACGCCTGCTCGCTTATTTATCAAAAAAAAATAGAGTACGGTATAAAGAATTAATTGGTCAGTTAAATATTCGAGAGACAAAAACTCGTTAATTTGAAAAGTTATTTTAATTTTGATGACCCTCTTTTTGTTTTCAGCAATTCATGGAAGAATGAATCGGGAAAAAACCTATGACTGCACCAGCTACAAGAAAGGACCTCATGA